GAATTGATAAAACAGTACTAAAAACAGAATTTTGTCACTTAGACCTATTAAGGTTTATAGGGTTTTGTATAGACAAAAAAAAATAAAATAATTCAAATTAGAAATTATATAATATTCCATATTGGAATTTGAAAAAAAAACAAAAAGATTCAGTATTTGGGAGATAAAGACACTAAAATCAGAAACAATATAGAATCCCTTTTTTGAGCACTTAACCGATGAATTTCGGTGTTCAAAAAATGATTCGCAGAGAAGAGAGATATTTGTACTTTACTGATTTTTGAGTAGAATACCATTTGAAGTGTATAAAGTGTATAAGAAGGGTTGCATTTATTAAACACGTACGCGGATGGCTATAATATCCGACTTCTCTTTTATTTTAGTACCTTCTATTCGAGACAGCCCGGGTCGTCCTTTATCAAACGAAAATCTCTATTCAATGCAAAAATGAAGTAGAATAATTTTATGATAATTCCCTATCGATAACATATCTAACTAATAGATATCTGTAATTTATGTTCTGGGGTTTACATAGACTCATATATTTTGTTATAATTGAAATTGAGAAGGATTTTTTGATTAAAGAAAATAAATACTGATTAGTTTTATCTCAATTTGTATTTTCTTATGTATGTCATTAGGAAAACACAATTTTTAGATTAAAATCTCCAGAAGCGTTCATAAATTCGAAGTAAGCATAAGCAGTCAATAGTTAATGGTTCCAATTTGTCGGCTGAAAATCCACATGTGATTTCTCAATAGAAAAGCGAGAGAATGTTTTTAGCATTGTGGATTTTGAGATACTCTAGAATGAATCGAGGGAATGGATCAAATCCAAAACAACAAAATGAAAAATTTCAAGTACAATAAAAATTTAGTAATTCGAGAAGATTTTTGTATCATTTTGGCGGCATGGCCGAGTGGTAAGGCGGGGGACTGCAAATCCTTTTTCCCCAGTTCAAATCCGGGTGTCGCCTGATCAAACAAAAAACCCGAAATCTTTTCTTTTCTTCTATTCTGCTGATACAACTCGGAGAATAATTCTCCGGTAGAAACAGAGGAAAGACTGTTGATATTTTGTTTGATTCTAAACATTGGGTCTGAGGTTTTTCGAAAATAAAAGATTGTGAATCCTCGTTCGCATCTAGGATTCAAGGAAATATTATAATCTATTCTATGGTAGGGAGCTTTTAAGACTTTATGATTCCCTTCTATTACTATATACTATGGGACTGTCTAATGACTGGATCTTGGATTAGATTGTAGAGCCTGCTAAGAAATATGATTTTATTTAGAATTTTGGAAAGGGTTGGCAGTTGCGTTATATATGACGGACTTGCGAGATGAACGCTGGGGTATCCAATCAAGATTAGAGTCGATGGATAATCTTTTTTTTTTATAGAAAAAAGAAAGAATTTTTTTTGATAACCCCTCCCCCTACCCCTCAGAGATAATCGGGAAAGGGGGTAGGGATTAGGGGAAATAGAGGTCTGTACTAGATAGTGATTTATCTTTTTTAGTGATTTCTCCCTTTCCGTTTTTACTTACGAGGGTCAACAAAAAAAAAGGCCTTATTATTCACATGTTCCCATTCCCTTTGGATATTTTGCTTGTGTTTAATCTTTCCCGATTCGAAATCAGAATCAGATTGGTTTATCAATAGTGTTCGGACAAAATCCCCTTTTTTTGACTCTGCACCATTGATTCCACTATTATTAGTGAGGAATAATTCCTTTGTATTTATAGAGATAGGAGACATAATTCACATGGATATAGTAAGTCTCGCTTGGGCTGCTTTAATGGTAATCTTTACATTTTCCCTTTCACTCGTAGTGTGGGGAAGAAGTGGGCTCTAGAAGTACTACTAAATTGAGTTGAGGAATCAAACCGTATCGCTTGTTTTATAGATCGTTCTGCAACGCGTTTTGAACTATTTAAAATAAAATATCTGAATTTCGAATTTCATTGGAGTCAAATGGAGTAATCTATGATATGAATCATACTCTTTCAATCAAAGAGATATTTGAGCGATTCCCCTGTTTGTATTTCGAAAAGAAGGGGATTCAGATGATTAGAAATTTATTCCAACCTAAGATTCTTCCGAAATTTTCTATTTCAATCAATGGAATGGGCTCTTACCATCTTTATAGATGGATACTGAGGAAGACCGGACCCTTTTTTTTGTTTGATTGCTTTTCCTTTTTACTGTTCAAAGAACAAGTGGTTTTGTTAAGTGTATACGAACTTTCTATGAGAAATGATATCATAGTAGTTATCTAACGAGAGACTATGCAATAATAAGATCTTGCTTCGGACGAATCACATATTGGGCATTTATCGCTTGGTTTCTAATCTTATAAAGGCGATTTATGCTTTATCGACTTTTTTCATATCATGGTTTGGGCGTTAAAAATAAGCGAGGTTTCCTCTTCTTTATTAGGAAAAGGAATTAGAATCCTAAGATAATTCTTATCTTAGATTGATCGGAACAAATAGATGTAGCAAATAAATAGAATTGGGTGTTATGTCAATTCTATACAATATGTTATGTCAATTCCATACAATATATGGAATTAATAGAATATATTACATGATCCGAATTTGTAGATTGATCTATAGAATCTATCTTTATTCTAGATTAAAACTTTATAGAATAAGAGATCGATAGTATGGTAGAAAGAAGGATTCATCTATTTCTTTCTTACCATACTATCAAATTAGTAGAATACTGCCGATTAAAGTCCGCTCATTTCATTTAAGTTAAGACGCGAAATTTGAATCCTTTTCATTTGACTTCGTCAATTTTTGATAAGAACTCAGAAGGAAAGTTTTATTCAAATTCATTTGAAAATTCAAATGAATTAATCATTTTGACTAACTGTTTTTACATAAATGATAAGTAGAAAGGCGGTAGGAACTAGAATGAATAGTGCAGTAGCAATAAATGCAAGAATATTTACTTCCATAATCTCATCGATTTTTTTACTTCACAATAACTCGGGATTTAATCCCATAGAGATGATAAATCTTTCGTCTGAAAATTCAATGAATGAATTACCTCTCGATGATTTTGAATGGGATCAATATCATGAATAACAATATCTCATCTATCAAATCAACTCGTAGTCTAGACTTGAATAGTATAACATAGGAAGTTCTTTTATCCATACCAAAAAATGATTTTGATTTCTGAATCAATTAATCCAAAATTCCTTGTATTTATTATCCGTTTCCTTGTTTTTTTCTATAACTTAGCTTGCGTCTTGCTTGGATAATCCTCTGATGAAGGATTATCAGATTGCCTTCCACTTCGATTAGTCACATAGTTACAAATCTAAACAAACAATAAACGCGAAATGGAAAACATAGGAAAGAAAAAAGAAACAAAGACTCCGTTTTGCTTGGGAATGAAATTATGCCCCCGACACCCTTTACTATGTTCTATGAAAGGGTGAAATGAATAGATGTATTTATTGGATATTGGATCCGTCGGGACTGGCGGGGCTCGAACCCGCAGCTTCCGCCTTGACAGGGCGGTGCTCTGACCAATTGAACTACAATCCCAGGAAAATAAGGGATCTAGCAGAAGATTTTCTTCTTTTTTAGTTTCGTATGCGGTATTTCTGAAGGACAAGGTGGGTTATACCATCTTATGGTAGATTGGCGAATTATTGGGCCGAGCTGGATTTGAACCAGCGTAGACATGTTGCCAACGAATTTACAGTCCGTCCCCATTAACCACTCGGGCATCGACCCAGGAAGAATCAATTTGAGGCTTATTGGTAATCCATGATCAACTTCCTTTCGTAGTACCCTACCCCCAGGGGAATTCGAATCCCCGCTGCCTCCGTGAAAGAGAGGTGTCCTAAACCACTAGACGATGGGGGCTAACTTGCTCAACCGCCCTCATGATCATAGTATGATCAGTTTTTTGAAATTGTCAATATAATGGAATGGTATGATTAGATCTGAGGGATCTTTGCGTTTTTCAGAGAATGATTGGTCCGTCAGAAAAGAAATGGGAGGGGTCAGTTCTATTTTTTTTTGCTTTCATTCATTGTTAAGATGAGATATCCTTATCTCTATCTCACACTAAACCAGGAAAGTAACAACCAATAAATCTATTAAGCGAGATCAACAAGTTATTGAAAATCTTCTATAAAAATTGAGTTCAAGGGGACAAGTAGAATCTCTTCATCACACGATTCAATGAAATATCTTGAAATTTATTTTATGTCGAATTGGTAACTGTCCATGTATCAATCAAGTCAATTTTGCTTTGATAGGAATCATTTCAATAAAATAAATTTAGGGTCAGTCTTAAAAAAAGTTACCCTAGAGTTGCTAGGCAAATCCATTTGATTATTAAAAATAAGCCACTAGCCACTATGAGTCTAGTGCATATACTTATGTATATAATATATGTGCATATAGATATCTTATCTACATAGCGACCCGTTGGGGAATTTAATCAAATAAGCCCTTTTAACTCAGTGGTAGAGTAACGCCATGGTAAGGCGTAAGTCATCGGTTCAAATCCGATAAGGGGCTTTGGGGTTTTTCAGAAAAGTCCATAGTATTCAAAAAATAGAGATACTTTTTTTTTGGAATACAAAAAGTAACTAACTAGATACTATGTTATCATTATACTAAGTTAGAGTATTATAGTAGTTCTAGTTAGAAAGTGGAACATTTGTTCAGTAAATTTTCATTATTATGAATAATAATTCTAATCCACCTCTTGAATTACCAGAGATCCTTATTTTTCCTTATAGATCCCAATCCAATTTATTGGAAAGATTCGAAATCAACAAAGGAAAAAGTAAGTGGACCTGACCCATTGAATTATGACTATATCCGCTATTCTGATATTCAAATTCGATAGAGATAAAATTTGAATTGGAACAGTCGACCCCCTGCTTTTTTTGGAATTTCATTTCTTTGGACTTCGAAAGAATTTGTCGATATTTCCGATTAAATTTTCTTATTCCTAGATTTTC